TGAAATTAGAAAAAATAGCGAAGGGGAGGGTTCGGGTATACTAACCCACGCGGAGGTTAGTGATTTTACTTTAAAAGAAAGTTCTAATGATACCGATGTAAGTCAAAAATATAGGGATTTGTGGGTTCAATGCGAAAATTGTTATGGATTAAATTATAAGAAATTTTTGAAATCAAAAATGAATATTTGTGAACAATGTGGATATCATTTGAAAATGAGTAGTTCAGATAGAATCGAACTTTCGATCGATCCCGGTACTTGGGATCCTATGGATGAAGACATGGTTTCTCTGGATCCCATTGAATTTCATTCCGAAGAAGAACCTTATAAAGATCGCATTGATTCTTATCAAAGGAAGACAGGATTAACTGAGGCGGTCCAAACCGGCATCGGCCAACTAAATGGCATTCCCGTAGCAGTTGGGATTATGGATTTTCAATTTATGGGGGGTAGTATGGGATCCGTAGTCGGGGAAAAAATTACTCGTTTGATTGAGTACGCCACCAATAAGTTTCTACCTCTTATTATAGTATGCGCTTCCGGAGGGGCGCGCATGCAAGAAGGAAGTTTGAGCTTAATGCAAATGGCTAAAATTTCGTCTGTTTTATATGATTATCAATCAAATAAAAAGTTATTTTATATATCAATCCTTACATCTCCTACTACTGGCGGGGTGACGGCGAGTTTTGGTATGTTGGGTGATATCATTATTGCCGAACCCAATGCCTACATTGCATTTGCGGGTAAACGAGTAATTGAACAAACATTGAATCAAACAGTACCCGAAGGTTCGCAAACGGCTGAATACCTATTCGAGAAGGGTTTATTCGACCTAATTGTCCCACGTAATATTTTAAAAAGTGTTCTGAGTGAGTTACTTGCGTTCCATGCTTTCCTTCCTTTGAATCAAAATTCAATAGAGAACTAAGTAAAATTATTTGTGTTTTAGCAAATTAAGTAGTTAGTTTAGCGGAATAAAAGGAACTAAGAATGGAATTTTTGTTGTTTTCATACAATCTAACTGTAGAAAGAATCAAAAGGTTGGGATAATTCTTTTTTTTTTTTTTTTAAACTATATTTTGATTACTAATTAAGAAGTCTTTATCAAAAAAAAGGGTGAATTCTTTAGGAAAACAAAACGAATTTCTTCTTATCGTCGAGATTTTTTCTTTTTCTCTATTTCCATTTACCGAAAATCCTGTTTTAGCTAACAACCCCTATTGGTTCGGATTTTAATGAATCTTTCAATAATGTTTAGGAAAATCTTTCTTTATTAATATTTAATATTAAATTAGAAGACACGAAGAAGAATAAAAGACAAAAAAATCAAGAACAAAGGGGGATTTTCCTGCATATCTTTCGTGTAGAAAGATTCGAAAGATGAATAAGTTCCTTTAGTTAGTTCTAGATTTCTTGTGTTTATTCTATATATTAACATTAACTTAGGTAGTTAACTATATATTTATCTATATATTATAGATAGTTAACTCTATACTAAAGATAGTTAACTCTATACTAAGAATTTCAAATTGAATTAAATTCATAATAATTCAAATTCTTAATTATAATTTAGTATAACTATAATTTAGTATAACATTTAGTATAACATAGTATAAAAAATGTTTATTTTTAAATAAACAATAACAAGTACAAATAATAAATTGAGGCACCCATTTTATGACAACTTTCAGCTTTCCTTCTATTTTTGTGCCTTTAGTAGGCCTACTATTTCCGGCAATTGCAATGGCTTCTTTATCTCTTCATGTTCAAAAAAATAAGATTATTTAGATCCGGCGGGGCCTAATTTCTTCCATTTTTTTTTTTTCAAAACACAGATATCTATTTAATTGAATTCGGTATAATATGTCATTTTTGCCGCATAGAAAGATAAAGGAAAGAATTCTAACACCTGCGTGAGAGTATGAGTAAATTAATTCTAGCTGTTTTCAAATCGACCAGGACACCGAATGGCTGAAAGAGAAAGACCGGGGATCTCTATCTATATCTATAGTGGGATCATATCATATTCATATAAGGGGTATCTTATGATTTTAGCTCTAACCAATTTAAATTTGATGACTTACTCCACTTACTCGTAAAGGTTCTAGTGCTAGTTGATGAGAGTTACTTGGTAAACAAAAAAAGTAAAGTCAAATTAATTTGAGGTATGCTCTAAATTACAAAAAAATTTAATCGGATCAAGTATGAGTTGGCGATCAGAACATATATGGATAGAACTTATAATGGGGTCTCGCAAAATAAGTAATTTCTGCTGGGCTTTTATCCTTTTTTTAAGTTCATTAGGATTCCTATTGGTTGGAACTTCGAGTTATCTTGGGAGAAGTTGGATATCTTTTTTTCCGCAAGGGATCGTGATGTCTTTCTACGGAATCTCGGGTCTCTTTATTAGCTCCTATTTGTGGTGCACAATTTCATGGAATGTAGGCAGTGGTTATGATCGATTTGATAGAAGGGAAGGCATAGTGTGTATTTTTCGTTGGGGATTTCCTGGAAAAAACCGTCGCATATTCCTCCGATTCCTTCTAAAAGATATTCAGTCCATTCGAATAGAAGTTAAAGAGGGTATTTATGCTCGTCGTGTTCTTTATATGGACATCCGCGGACAGGGGGCCATTCCTTTAACTCTTACTGATGATAATTTGATTCCGCGAGAAATTGAACAAAAGGCTGCTGAATTGGCCTATTTCTTGCGTGTACCGCTTGAAGTATTTTGAGAAATCCGTGAAAAAGAAATGCCTTTCTCAGCAGGAGGGAAAAATGAAAAGAATCTTCCTTTTTCGATAACATAACAAAATTTAAATGTGAAGTTTCATCAAAAGGCTCATTCGAGTCAAAGCGGACGGAACAACCATAAAATGAAACTCTTTTTGTGGTTTTTTTTATACGTATGCAAATCCAGGAAACTTAATTCAAACAAATAACAAATCGAAATAATTCATATATCAAACCATTTCGGTATAAAGAAATTGATCCTTTTTTGTTAAGTTTAATAATTGTTAGAATTGTTACTTTAAATCCAGATAAATCCTATCTTGTAATTTTTTTTTTCAATCGATGTTTCTTTTTATCCTTTATTTTATGTTCTTTAATAACCAATCCAAAAAGCACAATTACATTTTATCACTAGCCAATTTCGGTTCTTTTTTGTCACGTTGATTATCGTAATCTCTTTTCGTCAATTATTCTATTCCTGACTGTGAGTAATCCACGAATTTGTTTTGAAATATTGGCTATTTTGATACAACGGGAATTCTTTCGTCTCAAAATTTAACTAATATTCATTACTTTCATTACTTAAAGGGGGTCTTTCGATCCTTCATCCAAAGGAGACAATTGTTGACCGATTGAGGTATCGTGAAACAATATTTGTTTAGTATTTCTTCATTCGAAGTGCCTTCTTAGTTGATTTCTATCTTCTTTCTAGATTCAATAACAACAAAGAAAATCAATTGAATTTATAGGTTTCATATCTTGTATATAACTCATGCGTGAAAGAAATATTCGATTGCATAGAGTCAACAAACGAGGTGGGTTAGTTAACAATTCACCGATCAAAAAATGACAAAAAAGAAAGCATTTACTCCCTCGTTAAAGCTTCTATTTATAGTATTTTTGCCCTGGTGCCTTTCTCTCTCATTTAATAAAAGCCTGGAATCTTGGGTCACTAAGTGGTGGAATGCTGGGCAATCAGAAATTTTTTTGAATGATATTCAAGAAAGGGGAATTCTAGAAAAATTCATAAAATTAGAGGAACTCCTCGTCTTGGAGGAAATGGTCGAAGAATACTCGGAGACACATCTACAAAAACTTCGTATAGCAATCCAAAAAGAAATGATTCAATTAATCAAGATACACAATGAAGATGGGATCCATACGATTTTGCACTTCTCAACAAATATAATCTGTTTTTTTATTCTAAGCGGTTATTCCATTTTGGGTAATCAAGAACTTGTTATTCTTAACTCTTGGGCCCAGAAATTCCTATATAACTTAAGCGATACAGTCAAAGCTTTTTCTATTCTTTTAGTAACGGATTTGTGTATCGGATTCCACTCACCCCACGGTTGGGAACTAATGGTTGGCTCTATATACAAACATTTTGGATTTGTTCATAATGATGAGATTATATCTGGTCTGGTTTCCACTTTTCCAGTCATTCTGGATACCATTTTTAAATATTGGATTTTTCGTTATTTAAATCGCGTATCTCCTTCACTTGTAGTTATTTATCATTCAATGAATGACTGATAGAAGATCTACATAATTAATCTAATTAGATTAGAATGTTTGTTACTTTGTAGTTGTACCTAACTAAATCATTAAAAATCGCACTTAGGCCTTCTATTTCGACCCATTTTGGAGGTTCATCTTATATTATTCCATTTAATTTATTCCCCAGTAACTAGCAGAATCGTGGATAGGAAACTATATTAGCGACTTACCCCATTTATTGTAGAAATTTTGGGATCAAGATTGGACCATGGAAACTCGAAAGACTTTTTATTGGATAAAGGAACAGATTACTCGATCTATTGCCGTATCGCTCATGATATATATCATAACTCGGACAGCCATCTCAAATGCATATCCTATTTTTGCACAACAGGGTTATGAAAATCCACGAGAAGCGACTGGGCGGATTGTCTGTGCCAATTGCCATTTAGCAAGTAAGCCCGTCGATATTGAGGTTCCACAGGCAGTACTTCCTGATACTGTATTTGAAGCAGTTGTTCGAATTCCTTATGATATGCAACTGAAACAAGTTCTTGCTAATGGTAAAAAGGGGGGTTTGAATGTAGGGGCTGTTCTTATTTTACCAGAAGGGTTTGAATTAGCTCCTCCCGATCGTATTTCTCCCGAGATTAAAGAAAAGATGGGCAATTTGTCTTTTCAGAACTATCGTCCCAATAAAAAAAATATTCTTGTGATAGGACCCGTATCCGGTCAGAAATATAGTGAAATCACCTTTCCTATCCTTT